CAATTGAGACATTGTGGAATAGGCCAAATTTTTCTTAATATCTTTTTGAGCAATAGCTAAAGTAGCTCCTAAGACTACTGTTATTATACCTATAATAGTGATTCCATTCATTATGGAGGGTAGAACTATGAAAAGAGGAAGAAGTCGAGATACAAGAAAAATTCCCGCCGCTACCATAGTAGCAGCATGTATAAGAGCGGAAATAGGAGTAGGCCCTTCCATAGCATCTGGTAACCATACATGAAGAGGGAATTGGGCGGATTTAGCGACTGATCCACAAAATAGCAAGAGGGCACACAAACTAACAAAAAAAATATTAACCTCATTTTTATAAATCAAGTTATTGATTATTTGAAATAAATCCCGAAATTCCAAACTACCCGTTATCCAATAAAGACCTAAAATTCCCAATAATAAACCAAAATCCCCTACACGATTAGTTACAAATGCTTTTTGACAAGCATTTGCCGCAATAGGACGTGTGAACCAAAAACCTATTAATAAATAAGAACACATTCCAACCAATTCCCAAAAAACATAAATTTGTATCAAATTCGAACTAGTAACTAATCCCAACATTGAAATATTAAAAAAAGTCATATAAGCAAAAAATCTCAAATATCCTTGATCATGAGACATATAATTATCACTATAAATAAGAACCAGAATGCCAACAGTAGTAATTAATATTGACATAATAGAAGTAAGTGAGTCGATCAAGTACCCAAATTCTAAAGAAAGATCATTATTTATGGTCCAAGACCATACATATTGATAGATAGGACTCTTATTGATTTGATGAATAGACAGATCAACCGAAAAAATCATAACTATAGTTAACAATAAAATACTAGGAAAAGCCCACATACGGCGAAGATTTTTTGTTGCCGTCGGAAAAAGTAGAAGTCCCACTCCTATTAACATAGGAACTGCAAATGGAATGAAAGGTATGATCCATGAATATTGATGTCTATATTCCATACAAAAATAAAAAAAAAAGAATAAAAAAATATTCTGATTCTTAATGAATTTTGTTTCTTATTCATCGGTTTTTTTTATCTATTTTGTAAATAAAGAGTTCGGTTAATAAAAAAAGTGAACATAGAAATAGAATTATCTATTATTAATTATTCTGAATCTTTGCACAATACTTCGATACAAAGTACAAACTCAAAATGGACCAATAACCAAATTCATAGTGAAACAATAAACTTTATTTTTTGAATCTCATATTTATTACTATGAAATACTATTCAAAAATTTTGATTACTATTAATATAATTAATATTAAAATTATAATAAGAATAAGAACGAAATTTTTAAAATAAAAATTTCATTTTTTTTTAATTAATTATAATTTTACAAAAAATGTTTATGTATAGGATGAGGATAAATAATTAATTACACCAAAACTAAAAACATTCGTTTATTTTTTTTATTTTGATATGAATTATAAAAAACAATTCATATGACATGACTCAATAATAATTTTTTTTTCAGAAACATTAGTTCATTTTTGAACTAATTTTTTATTTTATATTACAATAAAAAGATATCTATGTTGTTTGGAAAAATAAAAAAAAAGGTTATAATATTCAATGTTTTACTTTAATTTAAATAGTAAAAAAAAGGGGGAATTAAGATAGATAAGATATATGGCTAATTAAAGAACAATTCGTTTTTATTTACAGAAAAAAATGTCTTTCACATCAAACTATAACAAACAAAAAACTATACTAATAGTATGGCAGTTCCAAAAAAGCGCACTTCTATATCAAAAAAAAATATTCGGAAGACTCTTTGGAAAAAGAAAGGATATTGTACAACATTGAAAGCTTTTTCATTAGCGCAATCGATTTTTACGGGGAATTCAAAAAGTTTTTTTTGTAACAAATATAAACGTTAGAATAATTTCAATTAACTTGATTCAAAGAATATTCTTAAATAGTAAAATACTATTCGAATATTAATATCTAATATCGTATAATACTAATTTAGGATATTTACATTATTATTATTATATATAATTCTATAATAATTAGAATTATATATATATTCTTTAATGTTTAGTAAATGTTTAGTAAACAAATATGAATTGATTCTTTGAATCTCGACAATTGACTAAAAATTTGTTATTATGATTTCGAGTAAGCCGCTATGGTGAAATTGGTAGACACGCTGCTCTTAGGAAGCAGTGCTAGAGCATCTCGGTTCGAGTCCGAGTAGCGGCATGACATCTTATCTTCTAAAAGAATAAGTTCTATAATGAACTCAATTCCTATTTCTATTCCTAGTATTCAGACTTTTTTTTTTCATTATATATGATATTTTCAACTTTAGAGCATATATTAACTCATATATCGTTTTCAGTCCTATCAATTGTAATTTCAATTAATTTGATAACCTTATTAGTCAATGAAATCATAGGATTATATGATTCGTCCAAAAAGGGCATGATAATAACTTTTTTCTGTATAACGGGATTGTTAGTTACTCGTTGGGTTTTTTCGGGCCATTTACCATTTAGTGATTTATATGAATCACTAATCTTTCTTTCATGGAGTTTTTCTATTTTTTATATGGTTCCATGCTTCAAAAAGCATAAAAACAACTATTTAAATACAATAATCGCACCAAGTGTTATTTTTACCCAAGGCTTTGCTACTTCGGGTCTTTTAACCAAAATGCATGAATCCGTAATATTAGTACCTGCTTTACAATCCCATTGGTTAATGATGCACGTAAGTATGATGATATTGGGTTATGCAACTCTTTTATGTGGATCATTATTATCAGTGGCTATTTTAGTCATTACATTTCAAGAACTCATACAAATTTTTGGTAAAAGCAATAATTTGTATTTTTTAAATGAATCATTTTATTTTGCTGAAATCAAATACATGAATATGAATGAAAGAAATAATGTTTTACAAAAAACTTCTTTTTCTTCTTCTAGAAATTATTACAGGTCTCAATTTATTCAACAATTGGATCGTTGGGGTTACCGTATTATTAGTCTAGGTTTTATCTTTTTAACGATAGGTATTATTTCAGGAGCAGTATGGGCTAATGAGGCATGGGGATCCTATTGGAATTGGGATCCAAAGGAAACTTGGGCTTTTATTACTTGGACTATATTCGCGATTTATTTACATACTAGAAAAAATAAAAAATTGGAAGATGTAAATTCTTCAATAGTGGCCTCTATGGGCTTTCTTATAATTTGGGTATGTTATTTAGGAATAAATCTATTAGAAATAGGACTACATAGTTATGGTTCATTTACACCTAATTGAAATTGATTTCAATTGAGTAAAGAATTTCACAAATACAAATATAGAAAGCATAATAGATATACAAAGAAAACTTCCCATAAATCATCGAGAACCCTTTAAATCAAGTAATGAAGTAGTGATTCAAGGGGTTCTCACAAACAACAAACATATTCAATTACAATTTACAATTCAAATTCATTTTTTTTTTTAAGTTAATACAACAGAAAAAATATTTTTTTTGTATTGTACATAGGTTTTATTTCTATTTTTTATTTTTTTTTTTCATTTATTCACGAAAACTATCTATAAAAAATTAGATAGAATAGCTTCAACCTTATCAGCCGAGAATGAGAAAATGAAATCCGGATAAATACCAATACCTATTACGGGTATAAGGATAGAAATGGAAATAAATAATTCTCGCGGCCCAGAATCAAAAAAATAAGAGTTTGGTATATTAAAAAACTTGTATCCATAGAACATCTGCCGTAAGATAGATAATGAATAAATAGGAGTTAATATCATTCCAATAGCTGTTACAAAAGTTATTAGTATTTTTGTCATTAAAAAATATTTTTGGCTGGTAATTATTCCAAAGAAAACTATCAATTCTGCAACAAAACCGCTCATGCCCGGCAATGCAAGAGAAGCCATCGATAAGATAGTGAAAACCGTGAATATTTTTGGCATTGGGATAGCCATTCCGCCCATTTCATCGAGATAAAGAAGACGTAGTCTATCATAACTAGTTCCCGCCAAGAAAAAAAGAGCAGCGCCAATAAATCCATGAGAGATTATTTGTAAAATAGCCCCATTGAGTCCTGTATCGCTTATAGAAGCAATTCCTATTATTAAGAAACCCATATGAGATACCGAGGAATAAGCTATTCTTTTTTTTAAATTACGTTGACCAAGAGATGTTGAAGCTGCATAGATTATTTGAATTGAACCTAATAGCATTAACCAGGGGCAAAATTTAGAATGAGCGCGGGATAATAATTCCATATTAATTCGAACCAACCCATATGCTCCCATTTTTAATAAGATTCCGGCTAAAAGCATACAAGTGCTGTAATGTGCCTCTCCGTGGGTGTCTGGTAACCATGTATGTAAGGGTATAATTGGTGATTTGACAGCAAAAGCAATAAGAAATCCCATATAGAATATTATTTCGAGTGCCACGGGATACGATTGATTAGTTAATGATTCAAAATTTAATGTTGGTTCATTAGAACTATATAAACCCATACCCAGAATTCCCATTAATAAAAAAACAGAACTTCCCGCAGTGTACAAAATAAATTTGGTAGCTGAATACAAACGTTTCTTTCCACCCCACATGGATAAAAGTATATAAACGGGAATTAATTCTAATTCCCACATGATGAAAAAAAGTAAAATGTCTCGAGAAGAAAATGGTCCTATTTGACCACTATACATTGCTAACATCAGGAAATAGAATAATTGGGATTCTCGAGTAACCGGCTGAGCCGCTAACGTAGCTAAAGTAGTGATAAATCCCGTCAATAAAATAGGTCCTAGAGAGAGTCCATCTATTCCGAATCTCCAGTAAAAGTCAAAAAAATTGATCCATTTATAATTCTCTGTCAATTGTATTAGTGGATCATCCAATTCGAAATGATAACAAAATGCATAGGTTGTTAGAAGGAGATCTATTAAGCATATAAAAATAGTATACCACCTAATTACCTTATTTCCTTTATGAGGAAATAAGAAAATTAAAGAACCCCCGGCTATTGGCAAAACTACAACTATTGTTAACCAAGGAAAAGAATTCGTGATAAAAATAAGATATACTTAGACCAGAAAAACCCGCGCTCAAAATAGAAAAGCAAATATTTGCTTTTCTATTTTGAGCGCGGGTTTTTACCAGTAAAAAAACGTATTTGTGTGGTGCTTTTTGAAACGTATCAGTAAGCTAGACCCATGCTTCGAGTTGTTTCATGCCATAAATAAACTCGAACACTTAAGAAATCTGTCGGACAGGCGGATTCACACCTCTTACAACCAACACAGTCCTCTGTTCTTGGGGCAGAAGCAATTTGTTTAGCTTTACATCCGTCCCAAGGTATCATTTCTAATACATCTGTGGGGCAGGCTCGGACACATTGAGTACATCCTATACATGTATCATAAATCTTTACTGAATGTGACATTGGATCTTAATCTTTGAACATCAAAAATTCAAAATTTTCGATCTAGTAAACTCGTAAATGAATTATATATATATATTTAGTATATATTTAGACACCAGATGAATCAATGATTTATTAGAATTTTGCTAATCCAAATCGACTTTTAGATTAATTCATAAGAAAAGAATAGGACCAAGATACTTTGATATCTTATGTTTGTTTTCGCAAACATGATTATAAGTTGTGTATGTATCATACATACTAATTTGAATTGATGAATAGTACACTATTCTAAGATTATACTTTTTATTATTTATTATGACTAATACTATTTATTCAACAAATTCGATTGATTGATACGGGTTGATTTTCTGTTACGATAAATTGAGGAAACAATAGCCGGTCCGATAGCTGCTTCAGCGGCCGCAACAGCTATAACAAAAATTGAAAAAATATTTCCTTTTAATTGGCGACTATCAAAAAAATCAGAAAAGGTTACGAGATTTATATTAACTGCATTCAGCATAAGTTCAAGACACATAAGGGCTCTAACCATATTTCGGCTCGTGATCAATCCATAGATACCTATAGAAAATAAATAGGCACTTAAAACAAGTACATGCTCGAACATCATTGATCAACTCCTTATCAATTTTCATTCATTTCAATATAAACAAGAATTCAACGGAAATAAATGTGAGAAAATCTAACAAAATTGAATTTTGATTTCTATTATTAGTTCTAAAAATTTCTTATTGGCGAGCCACGACAATTGCACCTATCAAAGCAGCTAAAAGAATTATTGAAATGAGTTCAAATGGAAGAAAAAAATCTGTTGATAAATGAATTCCAATTTGTTGAGTAGTATTTATCAAATCTTGCTCTATAATCTGATTTGGTCTTGTAGTCCAAATAATCCCGTACCATGATGTATCTGAAATAGTAGTTATTAGTGGAACAAAAATACTTGTACAAACCATCAAAGTAATTCCATCCCCAACGGTCCAAAGACGAAAATCTTGGTAATATTCTGAACCATTCATGAACATCACAGCAAATATGATTAAAACATTTATAGCGCCCACGTAAATAAGTAGCTGTGATGCAGCTACAAAATGGGAGTTTGATAAAATATAGAATAAAGAAATACAAACAAGAACCAGTCCCAACGAAAAAGCAGAAAAAATAGGGTTGGTAAGTAATACTACTCCCAGACTTCCTAATATAAGACCTGATCCCAGAAAGACTAAAAGAAAATCGTGTAGCGGTTCAGGCAAATCCATTATATTTAAAATAAGCGATAAATAAATAGAAATTTCATGACCTTATTGATATGACCAGGAAAAAAATTATATACTAAATAGTCAAATTCTCTCCGCATTGAATTCAATCAAATCCTAAGATAAGAAGTGTGAATTGCTATAGGTACAGTTATAGGATCAATGTCATTGCATTCTTTATGTGAAAAAAGAGTAATTTGAAACTATACGAAAATTAAAGTATATATATCAATATTTAATATTTATTTCTACTAATATAATATCAAAATATCTAAATATCTAATATAATATTTATTCATTTTTTTTTAGAACATTTTTATCCAAATTTATATTATTCATTTCTATATATATATATTATCTATATATAGAATATGATTTGATTTATATTATATGATTTTCGTTTTTAGAAGAATTTTATTTAATTATAAATAATTAAATTTTATTTGAATTGTTCGAATTGTATAATCATCAATTACTGACACTGGTAAACGGCCCAAAGCAATTTGATTATAATTCAATTCGTGACGATCATAAGTCGAAAGTTCATATTCTTCAGTCATTGATAAACAATTTGTTGGACAATACTCAATACAGTTACCACAAAATATACAGATTCCGAAATCAATACTGTAATTAAGCAATCGTTTCTTTCGAATATCAGTTTCTAGTTTCCAATCAACAACGGGTAGATCTATGGGACATACACGAACACATACTTCACAAGCAATGCATTTATCAAATTCAAAATGTATTCGACCACGGAAACGTTCCGATGTGATTATTTTTTCATAAGGATATTGAATAGTTACAGGTAAACGATTTGCGTGAGATAAGGTAATCATGAAACTTTGACCAATGTACCTTGCAGCTCGGACTGTTTGTTGACCATAATTCATGAATCCAGTTACTATAAGGAACATATCGTTAATATCTCTGAATATTTTTGTTTTATTTCTTTCTCTTGTTTGAGACAAGTTATGAATATAGAAGGTCCATTTTTTTTTATAGTGAAAACAGTTGAGACGAAGTTGTTAATAATAGATTACCGAGAGAAATGGGTAAAAGAAACTTCCACCCAAGATTTAATAATTGATCTATTCTTAGCCTAGGCAAAGTCCATCTTGTTGTGATAGAAACAAATAAGAACAAATAAGTTTTAGCTAGTGTAATAAAGATATCAATTGTTGTTACAAAAACTCCATATGCTTTATTTATTTCAAAAAACTCAGAAACGAATATGTACGGAATAGAGATATTAGAACCGCCCAAGTAAAGAACTGTTACAAATAAGGAAGAAATTAATAGGTTTAAATAGGAAGCAACGTAAAATAAACCAAATTTGATACCCGAATATTCGGTTTGATAACCCGCTACTAATTCTTCTTCCGCTTCCGGTAAATCAAAAGGTAATCTTTCACATTCTGCTAGGGAAGAAATTAGAAAAACGATAAAACCCATAGGTTGACGCCACAAATTCCATCCCCAAAAACCATATTTTGATTGCGCATCAACTATATCAACTGTACTTAAACTGTTAGATAATCCTAGTCGGTGATAACATTACTGTTCCCATCTCTATTACAGAACCGTACATGAGATTTTCACCTCATACGGCTCCTTGAAAGCCTTAAAAAAATCTAAGGACCGGGCCGATTATTTATCTCTTGATATATCCCTAAGATAAATCAGATTCGATTTTATCGGACGGTTCTGAATTAGACCAATTGAATTCTGTCTGTTCTGTTCTAATAAAAATAAAAAAAATACATTTAATTTTAATAAAGAAAAAAATAAAGAAAAAAAAATACATTTTTTTATTTGAATAAATAAAAGATACAAAAGGTACTTCTGAATTTATCTCATCCCTTAAAAAATCAAAATTTGAATTTGTTGAGTAATAACCGAATTCTTCAATAAAATACTCTTTTATAATTATCAATAACTCCCCATCATTTTCGATTACGAAAAAGAATTATACATTCGTTTTCGTAATTATGACATGAATTCTATCTTCAGGAATATGGATATAAGAAAAAAAAGAAAAGGGGGATAACTTTCTTTTTTCCTTCCTATTCTTCTTTTTTTGTGCAAGTAAAAAGGGGACTTAAAAAAAATTAAAGGATTATATCGTTTCTGATAGTCATTTATTTAATAAGTGGATGGGAGTATACTCTGGATCAGAATTGTGGGGAGTACTGCCTGATTTTTTCTACCAACTTAAAGCCCCAATTAGTATTCTTTTTTTATTATGCATCAAAGCTCTTTTTGATATCTTAAAAGTGTGCGTTACTAATCCTTTGTGTATCTTGGTGTTTCTAACCATCCATTTATTTTTTTATTAACCCTCCATTTATTGTTAATACATGTATGATAATTCATACAAATGATAGTGAAAACTCAAAACAGGTTGGTCTTTTGTGCCCGCTTCAAGACAGGATAACTAATCAACCAGCCTTGGGGTAAACGGCCTCTTCTACTTAAAATTTAATTAATTTTTGTTTTTTCACTTAATTCTTATACATAGAAAATGAGACTCAATATTTTTACTGCAATTTTAAATAATCGTATTATCTATTAACTATAAGTAATATAGTATTCATAAATTATATTCAGTAGAAGCTGTTCTATTGCACTCATATAACTATCTGATTAAATTATTCAATCTGAATTGCTAAAAATAATAATGAGGATATATATCTATATTTAATTTATTATCCTCCTTTACTATAAAGTACTATAAAGAGAGGAGTATAGCAATAGTATCGAAAAGCTTTTGTCTCAACGAATCGCACGTAGAGATATTGATAACACACATAGAGTTAATGGTATTTCATAACTAATCGATTGAGCAGCAGCTCGTAGACCACCCAAAAAGGAATATTTATTGTTCGACCCATATCCTGACATAAGAAGTCCAATGGGAGCAATACTCGAAATAGCAATCCATAAAAAAACACCGATATTTAGATCAGATAAAACAAAGTTATAGCCAAAAGGAATTACTGAATAGCTTATTATAATTGATATGACTGATATGGATGGTCCTATACTGAATAAACGAATATCTCCCCTAGATGGAATAAGATTCTCTTTGAAAAGTAATTTTGTTCCGTCTGCTAGAGCTTGAAGAATTCCAAAAGGACCGGCGTATTCAGGTCCAATACGCTGCTGTATCCCTGCGGATATTTCTCTTTCTAACCATACAATTGCTAGTACACTTATTGTGATTTCCAATAAAAGAATAAAAATAGGGGCAAATACCCATAGAATTCCATATACCTCTTTAAAAGATTCCAATCTGAAAAAAAAAAAATGGATATCTTGTACTTCTCTTATATCAATTATCATTTCAACGATCAACTTCTCCCATAATGATATCTATGCTACCTAGTATTGTCATAATATCGGCCAATTTCATTCTTTTAACTAATTGAGGAAGAATTTGCAAATTGATAAAACCCGGTGGACGAATTTTCCATCTCCAAGGAAAACCATTTTGATCCCCTATTAGAAAAATTCCTAATTCTCCCTTGGGGGCCTCAACTCTTACATAAAGTTCTTGTTTTGGCAATTCAAAAGTCGGAGACGGTTTTTTACTAATAAATCGATATTCAAAATCATTCCATTCTGGCTCCTTTTCTCTATCAAAGCAGCGGATTTCTAAATTTTCATATGGCCCCCCGGGAATTCCTTCCAAAGCCTGTTGAATAATTTTTATGGATTCCATCATTTCACCAATTCGAACTAAATAACGAGCTAATGAATCTCCTTCTTTTTGCCATTGAACTTCCCAATCAAATTCCTCGTAACACTCATAATTATCAACTTTACGTAGATCCCATTGTATTCCGGAAGCCCGAAGCATTGGTCCTGATAAACCCCAATTTATTACTTCTTTTCCATCAACAACGCCTACTCCCTCAACCCGTTCTAAAAAAATAGGATTTCGCGTAATAAGTTTTTGATATTCAACAACCCTTGTTAAAAAATAATCACAGAAATCAAAACATTTATCTATCCAACCATGAGGTAGATCAGCTGCTACCCCCCCGATACGAAAAAAATTATGCATCATTCTCATACCTGTTGCAGCTTCGAATAGATCATATATTAATTCTCTTTCTCTGAAAATATAGAAGAAAGGGGTTTGTGCACCAATATCTGCCATAAAAGGTCCCAGCCATAGTAGGTGAGAAGCTATACGACTCAACTCCAACATAATTACTCGGATATAGCTAGCTCTTTTAGGTACTTGAATATTTCCCAACTGTTCTGGTCCGTTTACAGTTATTGCTTCTGTGAACATAGTAGCTAAATAATCCCAACGTGTTACATAAGGCAGATATTGTATAATTGTTCGGTTTTCCGCAATTTTTTCCATCCCTCTGTGTAAATAACCCAATATTGGTTCACAATCAATAACATCCTCACCATCTAGAGTAACAATAAGTCGAAGAACACCATGCATTGATGGGTGGTGAGGGCCCATATTGACTATCATGAGGTCCTTTCTTATAGTTGAGATATTCATAGGTTTTTCCTCGATTCATTCTTCCATGAATCGCTTAAAAAAAAGTTCATCAAAATTCCAGATCTAATAAATCGAATAATTGAAAATTACTCTTCAAATTAATTAACGAATTTGTGACTCCCGAATATCAAGCTGATTTATTAATTTTTTATAACGTATTCTATTTTTCTTTGACAAATAAGACAGTAGTCGTTGTCGTTTTCCCAGAATTTTACGTAAACCTCTTTGAGATAAATAGTCTTTTCGGTGCAATTCAAAATGTAAAGTAAGTCTTCGTATCCTATTGGTAAAATTGAATACTTGAAATTCAACCGATCCCGGGTTTTCTTCTTTTTTTTCTTGTGAAATAACTGGTATAAATGAATTTTTTACCATAAAAAAATGAAAGCTTTCCTTTTCCCCTCGTTTTTTATAGATATTTTTATTGATCAGTAATAGTAATGACACTAATTTTGAATTTTGTATATAAATATGAATTTCCTTAAGAATTCCTGATTTTTTCACAATCGAATTAATTCTTATTAATCAATTCAATAGAAATTGATATAAAAGATATCTATATTTATGGATTCACCCCAAAAAAATTATATACTTCAAAAATAAAAGACGATTTTGCTGATTCTTTTTTTTTGATCTAAAGGATACATCATTGAATTAGTATCAATGCCACAATGCGTGTCCGTATTTATGTTATTTATATATCAATTTGTCTTCATATACCAGATATATATACATATTACAGTTATACATATTACAGTAAATAGAAGACAAATTTCGATTAACGAATTTTCAATTGCGGATACATATGTATCCTTACTATACTGAAATGGCTTCCATTATGGGTATTAAACCAATAGCGATTTATACAAGCTAAATCTTCTAATCGATAATTAGGCCAAAGAAAAATTTTTAAATTCATTAGTTTTTTTTTATCTCTGTCAAAATATTTTCTTTTTTTAGTCAAAACTTGAAAACAATTATTTACTTTTTTTTCATTGTCAAATATTGTGTTTCTATGCATACTATTTCTATTACTAGGATTTAAACAAATTAGAATTCTCAATTCTCTACGACGTCTAGCGGATAAAAGATTTTCAGGAACAAGGAAATCCGAATTTTTTTTTTCTTTTTTTTCTGTTATCTTTTGGTCTCTTGTTCTTGTAATGTATTTATCCAAATTTTTCTTATCAACATGACTTTTTTCTGGATATCTTTGAGAAATTTTGCGCTTACTCTTATGAATTAATGAAAGACCCATGGTTTGATAGATAAAAAATTGTTTATTGTTTTTTGTAGACAGGCGAACTGGTTCGATAACAAATATTTCTTTTTTCATAAATTTTTGATTTTTATTTTTCCTCAAACCTCGAAGAGTGAAATCCTTCTGATTTTGAATCATCAGAATATCTAGACCTAGCTCTCCTCTTTGAATAGAGGCTATAGCAATTTCTCTTAGATTTTTCAATCTAATCAGTAGACAATATACGTTGACATTTTTTAATATTCTTTGACCTAATAATTTATTCCAGTTTAAATGAAAAGTACAAAAATTTCTTACTAAGAAATTAAGTTCTGCCTCCATCTTATTCTTGTCTTTCTTTTTCTTTATACCCTTACCATTCTTTTCACTGTCCGATCCTGCATAATCGTTTTCAATATCTTTTTCTTGGTTTGAAAGAGATGATTCAAGATTTATTCGACCCACGCATTCTGCTTTTGCTTGATTTTGAGTCTCTAACTCGAAATCAAGAGATTGATTTTTTTTCGATGGTCTAAAAACATCTATTATTTTTTTATTTCTAGTAATGTTGTTTTTATTTTCACTAACATTTTGATTTCCATTAAAATGGAAAAAAAGTAATTTGATTGGTACGATCCATGGGTTACTCCTATATGCATTATAAAATATCACCAATTTTGAAAAGAACCAAAATTCCGTATTCGATATGGAATGATTTACTATTTCTATATTGATTCCCATCCAATCGAAATACTTTCTATCTAGATTTTTTTCCATATCTATAATAGCATCTTCCGCTATATAATTATTGATAGAGATATTATCCATTATATCAAATAATTTTTTTTTATGCGTGTTGTAATTAGAAGAAATTGCTTGCTTTTTATTTGCTTGGAATAGTGATCTATATCCATAAATATATGAGTCTTTCTTATCTGCATAATTAATGGAGTTATAGGATAAAAGATCATATCTATATTGTTTTTTCATTTTTTTTTTTTTTTTTAATGCATCTATTTGTTGTTCTTTGTAAAGAAGTAATCGGGTTTTTTCATATGAATCACATTTGGTTAAATCTTTCTTTTGAGCCACACGACATTCATTGATTCTATTTCTCCATTTTTGTGGTACTAATCTAGACCATCTTCTTTGAGATAAGTCATATTGATAATGATCCTTTAACCAATTTGTCCATTCATTCATTATAGAATTGGAAGGGTTCTTAGGTTTTAATTTGGAATCCAATATTCCTTGTACTCCAAAAAAAGAATCCTTTATTTCATTCTTAAGAAAAAAAAATCTTCCATGATCTTGAAAAACAGATCTTAACTTATACTTATATAGGTTAATGTTAATAACTTGGGTTTGTGATAATTTAAAAAAGACATATGCTTGTGATAAAAAGGAAACGTCAGAAAAATTCTGTGAATTCGTATTACTAGTATTATAGGATTTGTGTATAATCGAAATAAAGTGAATTAGACTTTGATTTGTTTTATCAGTTCTTTCTGCATTTGCTTCATTGTTGTAAATGGATTTAGTTAAATTTTTTTTTGTTGATTCAAGAAAAAGTTGTATATTGATCCTAGAAATACAAATGATATGTAGAAAGATATCTATGTATATCTTTTTCATGAAAAAATTAAAGAAAGAATGTGATTTACGAGTTAATCGAACATTTCTTCTTTGTAATATCTGAAAAATATTTTTTTCAAATTCTAACCTTTTAGTATCATAAGTTGTTTTGTTCGAATGAATATTTATCTCTGAAATTCTAAGCCCCCCTTTCTTTTCTTCTTTTTCTTTTGTCATTTTTTCTATTTGTTTTATAATTGTTTGTGTTTTAGTATTTAGATCCTTTTTATTTTTTTTTGTCAATGAACAATTTGCCAAATTTTTAGATTGAATTGGAATGGTTGATTCGGAAATCATTGGACTAGTCTTACGGATTGTTGAATCTTTTTTGCTTTCACTTAATTTATCTATTTTTTTTAATCTAATAAATAGAAATTTGGAGAGTTGTTTCATTTTTTTTTTTAGTTCTTTAAAAATGGGATCAAAAAAAGAAAATCTATTTTGGGAAGAACCAGAAAAGGGCAATTCCACTTCCATTCCCCAAATTGTTAAAAAACAAAAGTTCTTTTTTTTTACCTTTTTTTTTTTCATTCGATCTTTTTCCTTTTCATTGGATCGTAGCTTAGATCTGTGCCAAGGTTTCAGACGAAAAGGAAATAAGATCTTTATCTGAATACCGTCTGTTAACCAGTTTTTTGGAAATTCTGTTTCGGATAATGGAACACCATTATAGGTACATTTAATATGCATTTCTCTCTTCCAATCCCTAAAATCTTCTGACCATTCGGGAATTTGAAAAAATAGTATACGAACGATATTTTTTGTTATTATCAATGAAGGTAATAGAATATATTTTCTAAGAATAGATTGGGTTATTAATAAAAAACCTCTTACTGCTTGAGCAAATTGAATGCTATCCCAGGTTTCTCCTATTTCTATACGTTTTTTTTCCTCATTTTCGTTTATTTTTTTTTTTGCCTCCGCTTTTTTCTCACTTTCTTTTGCCTTTTCCTCTGTATAATCCGAAATTTGAAATTCTGTCTTTTTTCGCATCCAATTTTTGAGCATAAAAAAGAGTTTCATTGACTCGAAACTATCAAAAGAAAAGAACAAAGGTTTCTCAATTTTGTCCAAAAAAAGTGGGGAATGCACACTTGTTTGAAAAAAATTCCAAGTAACTATTTTACGCCTTTGAGCACGTATAGATCCATTGATTATGTCTCGACGAAAATCCGGTAGTTGTGAATAACGTATTAAAGCCAATTCTTTTTCTTCTTTTTTATCAGTCTCTCCAGTATCACTATAAGTATCGTCATTCTCTAAAATTATAGTAAAAATCACTACACGTTTGGCTTTTCTGGAACGAATTTGATAATCCTCTGCTTCATTTTCCAGTTGTTCCAATTCGTCGATAAATTTGTATGACCATCGAGGAACTTTTTTACTGATTTCCTTTATTCCAAAACATTTATTTCTATTTATATTTACTCTTGTTTTATCGTTCAGATCAGTTCTAATTGCATCGAATAAGAATTTCATTTTTTTTTTTTCTTCAGAATACATTTTTACTTGTTCATGTTCTGTAAATAAATAGAGTGCTTCAAAATTCAAGCTTGATACTGATTTTTTCGAAAATTTACTGATTAGATTAAAAAAAAAAAAAAATTCAGTTACTAATAATTTTCTATCAAATGTATTGATTTTCTGTTCCAATTCTGGAGAATTACTATCCTTAAGAAGGATACCATGAATCTTATTTATCAAAATTTCATTTTTTTTGTAAGTTTTTTCATTTTTGATTGAAGCTAAAAAACAATTTTGGATTCGTCCACGAAAGGATCCGTTCAAAAAAGGATCATATATTTTAGTTAAGTATTTTCGTTTAGTCTCATCATTACACAATCTAATTCGGTTTTCGAATATATCCAGAGGAATAAATCCCTTATCTAGAACTTTTGCCCTATTTAGAAATTCATTGCTTAGTTTCTTTTTTTTTTCTTCATTAGTATAGATCCAATAATTGGACAATTCATCATAGGAAATTTTTTCTCTTGTGAAGAGATCCATTTTTTTTTCCATCATTTTATGAAAAGTCGATAAATTTTGTGGATACGTAAAAGATATTCTTTCTTTTCCATCACTTTGACATGTATGAAAAAAAAATTCTGAAATTTCATTTTTTACGATATTTTCAAATCGATTATTTTTTATATATCGAAATGGACGATTCCATCGTTTATAATTGAAAAGAATATTTACAAGAGGTTTTTGAACAAATCCGAATATATATTTCTCCTCGTCGATTTTGTACAAATTCTTCTCTTTTTTTGAAAAAATGTAAGGAAAAAGATCTTTTTCTTTTTTGGATCTTTTTTGTTTTTGTTTAGTTCCTACCGTTTGCAAATTTTGTTCGACATCGATTTCTCTTTTTTTATCAATTTCATTCCTTTCTTGAATTTCTGACATAAAAAAGGGAGGCGGTATTCTGCCTAAATAATATAAACAGGTAAGAAATAAGAAAACAAAAAATATTTTAGACATCGAATTTCTAAATTCTGACATAATATACTTATTTGATTGAATAGGTACATTAAATTTGATCGAATTATTTTGCTGTATCCTGAGTAATATAAATTCAATCCATTTCATCAAAAAAATGTGACCAATTAACCAACCAACAAAACTACTTGTTAAAAATAAGAATTTATTGTTGCATCGAAACAAATAAATATTCACTAATCTTATTAAGGTTGAACTTGGTATAAAAAAGGGATTTAATAACTGAAAAATAAGATTCTGAAAGAATATTCTTTGAATACTAAAATTACGTATTGAATTTTGATTTTTGTATCCATAATTCAAAAAGTTTTTGTGATTATTGCCGAAGAACTGAAATAAAAGATACGGTAGAGCTATGACAGTTATTGTATGAGGTCTACCCAATGCTAGATGCAAAGGCGCATAATAGATCGATATGAACATTATGAGCTGTCCCGTAATAAATCCAGTTGTTGCTGATATTTTCGTCTCGGTCCCTTCTTCCACAACCCGAGCTCGAAGAAGGAAGAGATAAGAGGGCCCTATGGAAAATGTAGTTAGAAATCCATAATAGAGTCCGACCACAACTATCGAATTAATTATATTCATGCATAAGAATACTAGATTATCCTGTATAAAAGATTGAAAAATCATTGTAAACCTCTCTTTTTCTTTTGTATTGCAATTGTTGGATTATTATATAATGATTTTTATATTTCTATATATCTTTTTCTTTTGTATTGCAATTGTTGGATTATTATATAATGATTGTTGGATTATTATATAATGATTTTTGTATTTCTATATATATATATAGAAATAGAAAGATATAGACTAGAAACTACATCTCTTATCTCAATGACACCAAAGATTGGGATATTAAATGAATGGAATTAGTATATGGA